AATAAATTAAATTAATATAATAAATTAAATATAATAAATATAAAATATAAATTATATGTAATGTAATTATTAATTTTAATAATTAATAATTTTTTATTAATTTAAGAAATTAATTTAAGAAATAAAGATAAAAAATGATGAAAACAATAAAGCCATTGTTTTGTTACGTTTCCATATTAAAGTTAAAGTATAGTACTTCATTTTTTCTTTATTTTAATGCCCGTTGGTGTTCCAAAAGTGCCTTTTCGGAGTCCTGGAGAGGAAGATGCTGTTTGGGTTGACTTATAGTGCGACTTGTTAGACATATTGGTCATATGGGATTTCCCCGTTACCTCCCCCGATCGAGTATTCTCTGTTTCGCCCAATCCAATAGATATATATTCAATTCAATATTGTATTGATTGAACCATCAAAAATTCGGAGCGTGAAGCACAATTAGATCAATTCCTATTGGGGATCAATATTATCAATTATTCTAATTGATGGTTTACTTGGACTGAGAAAATTAAAGTATACAGGCTCCGCTCATAGAATACCAAATTGGGAATGGTAAGAGTAAAGTACTAGAATGGGAGTGTAATTGTAGTAATATAAATATTGATGTAAATGTAGTAGTAAATGTAGTAATATTAAATTAAAATATTTAAATATAATAAATATAATTATTTAATTTAATTATTTATTAATTATTATTTATTATTATATTTATATATATTATTATATATATATATAATACTATATGATCTATACGATACGATTACACGATATAATTACCACTTGTATCATAGGCTATTCTTAGCCTTACTATAGAGATAATCTCAAACTGTCTAACAAGTACTATGATGAATACATGGAATCGTTTGGGTAAAGGTATGAAACGAATTGAAAAAAAAAATAAGCAGTACTGAAATCATTTGCCCTATATGTGCAAATATAATTCGGGCAAATATTCCCCCGGAGTAGAACAAAAACCTAAAATAATTGAAAGGACCCATTCAGGAACAAGAAAATTACATCGTGATTTGAATTTTTATGAAACAATACATCAATGAGAAGTTAGTTCAATAAGTTACGAAAATTCTTTTTTTTTTTTTTACTTTTTATACATTATAGAATATAGGGAACGGGAAGGAGGCCAAAACTCATGTTAAAAAAAAAAAAATGGAAGAAAAGCAAAACGCTTCATTAGAAAAACAGTTAGAAAAAAAAGAAATAAGACTGGAATCGACACATTGATTTTTTTCTCTTTTGAACCGTATGCATCCAAAGGTGCACGTACGGTTACACAGGGATACAATTTTGCCCTAATCAACCGACTTCATCGAGAAAGACTACTTTTTTTAGGCCAAGAGGTTGATAGCGAGATCTCGAATCAACTTGCTGGTCTCATGGTATATCTCAGCATAGAAGATGCTACTAGGGATCTTTATTTGTTTATAAACTCTCCAGGCGGATGGGTAATACCAGGAATAGCCATTTATGACACTATGCAATTTGTGGTACCCGATGTACATACAATATGCATGGGATTAGCAGCTTCAATGGGATCTTTCATTTTGGTCGGAGGAGAAATTACCAAACGTTTAGCATTCCCTCACGCTTGGCGCCAATGAGTTTTTTTATAAAAAAAAAAGAAGACTATGCCTTCGCTCTATCGAATATGAATCAAATAATAATAAAAAAAAAAAGAATAAGTAATAATAGCATGGCACTTCGAGTTCGATATGAGCAAACCATTATTGTTTTTTCCTAACATGAGATTTTGTATTGAGATAATAGTATGAAAAAGAAGGGTTATTACCAATTGGATCTTGATCTTATGTGTCAAGAGTTAATTTCAGCGTCACAAACCATTTTTCTTCCACACCAGAAGTCTCTTTCTTATCTTTATGTTATCAGAGAAAGAGTCAAAAAAAATGGAAAAATTTATTTTATCCTTCTTGGATCGTATCAAAAAAAAACTTTGGGATTGCTAAACCACAGACAAGATAAATAGATAAATTCTAAAATTATAAATTATATAAAATAGAATTATATAAAATAGATAAATTATATATAATAAATATATAATAAAGTAAAATAAAGCAACAGAACCATCATAGTATTTTTCTTTACTACTACGAAAGGAAGGGTGGTAAATGGATCATCTAAACATTTGGATCATATGAGTTATATTTCTTCTTTTCGATAGAAGAAATTCTATTGCAAAAGGAAAGGAAGAAAAAATAAATTCCATTACAGAGCCGTATGCAATGTACAAAATATGCCCGTACGGTTGTTTAATTTCTTCTTGTTATTTTGATTCCCCCTTACTTTAATCAAATCGTGCGAGATACGCATAGAAGAATCGTTCATGATGTTATATCAATATCATCAGGGTTATGATTCACCAACCTGCTAGTTCTTTTTATGAGGCACAAGCAGGGGAATTTATCCTGGAAGCAGAAGAACTGTTGAAGATTCGCGAAAACCTCACAAAAGTTTATGTACAAAGAACGTACAACCCTTTATGGGTTATATCCGAAGACATGGAAAGGGATGTTTTTATGTCAGCAACAGAAGCCCAAGCTCATGGCATCGTTGATCTTGTAGCGGTCGAAGATGAGAATACTGGAGATTTTATATTTATATAAATATATAATTCCATTTCAAAATTAGAATTTTCCGTGATTTGATAGTGAATAGAAATCTTTCATAATCATCAACCATCAGGTTAAGATCGATAGGTTAAGATCGATCTAAGCCAACCCACTCTATTCTATCTAGAATGAGATTATATAGACACGACATGCCAACCATTAAACAACTTATTAGAAACGCAAGACAGCCAATAAGAAATGTCACGAAATCCCCCGCTCTTCGAGGATGTCCTCAGCGTCGAGGAACATGTACTAGGGTGTATGTGCGACTCGTTCAGTTCAGATCATGAGTTTGAAGAAATGAAAAAAATTTTTCCAGTATCAATGAACACTACCAATGAATAGGATAGATAGAGTGAAAGACCGCCATTTAATTTACTATCTAAATAACTATCTAAAAATGAGGATCTATCATTTACCTATTATATTATGTAATGTAATTTATGGTTTCTATTGGTGCAAATCCAATCACTCCGTTTTAGATGAGAAGCAATTCTCCATTGGTAGCAAATAGTTATCCATTAAGCGGAGGAAATAGTCTTATAAGATATGCTCCTATTCTTATTCTTGAAAAAAAAACGGACTAACAGGGTCAGCTACCTAGCCAACTTTTACTTTACAGAATTAAATGCCGTCACTGTATGGATAGCTTTTTTGTGAAAAGGACTATTACTTTCTAATTATAATTAGAAAAAAAAAATAATTCTAATTGAAAAAAGGATGGGGTAGAGCCAAAGAGTGTGAACTATACAAGTTCACAATAAAATTCGATGAAATGTAAAGAAGAGGCTCCGGTGTATAGAGAGGACCTCACCGTTTAAAAAGTTGCCATAGAAACGAGGAAACCCACTATTTAGCAGCAGTAGAATTTCTTATTTCCAGGCAAGATACCCGGAAGTAAAAATTGTGGTCGGGAAGGTCATAGTAGCAAAAGCCATTGGAATTTATATTTTATATATCGGAAAAATCCGTTTTGTTATTAATCGACCGGAGGAAAAGTATGACTGAAAGAAGATAAATACATTAGTTATTCAAGAAAGTTTCATTTGATTTAATGACCAGAGTTAAAAGGGGATATACAGCTCGAAGACGTCGAAAAAAAATTTGTCTATTTGTCTCAACCTTTATAGGGGCTCATTCAAGACTTACTCGAACGAGTACTCAACAAAGAATGAGAGCTTTGGGTTCCTCTCATCGAGATAGGAGCAGGAAAAAGAGAGATTTTCGTCGTTTGTGGATCACTCGGATAAATGCAGTAACTCGTGAGGATATGGTATCCTATAGTTATAGTAGATTCATACACAATCTGTACAAGAAACAATTGCTTCTGAATCGTAAAATACTTGTGCAAATAGTCCTATCAAATAAGATTTGTTTTGATATGATTTCAAATAAAATCATTAATCAATCAAATACAAATAAAGGAATAAAAGAATCTTAATAGAATATAAGAATATACTATACAGGAAACAAGAATGATTGAAACAGAATTTCCCGGAGTCCATTCTCCGGGAAGATAGAAGAAAAAGAAATTAAGATTTGAAATAAACGAGCATCTTTCAAAAAAAAATTTATTACCCATTTTTCCTTTTTTATAACATTTTATAACACAAGAATCAACTCGGGATTCTAGGTTTTTCGAGCAAAACATTAATCTGAGCTTGAGTTCCTATTGGAGTTTTGAGGAGTATGTCTATTTATTTTTGGTTCTAGGACCTGTAGTTCTAGGGATCGACTCCCCTCTCTCCAATTGTTTCTCATTATTACGAAAAGGTAACGAAGATAAAATACGAGCTTGTTTTATAGCAATAGTAATTAATCGTTGTTGTTTCAAGGTCAACCTATTCATCCGTCTAGATAAGATTTTTCCTTGTTCACTAATAAATCGACTAATTAAACTCATGTTTCTATAATCGATTCGATCCCCCGATCCAATTGGGGGTAAACGCCTACGAAAAGATCGCTTGTATTTACGAAAAGGTTGTTTGTATTTATCCATGGTTTGCTTATTCCTTGTTTGTTTATTTCTTATACTTATATCTTATATATAATTATATATAATTATATAATAATAATATTCTTAATATATAAATATATATAAATATATAATTATAATTTAATATAATTTAATATAATTTAATAATTTAGAATTATAATAATAATTAAATAATTAGAATAATGAAATATTATATAATAATTAGAATATAAATATAAATAAAATAATCTAGAAAATACAATTCTACTTTTTTTTATTCATTTAAGATCCGACCAAAATAGGATTTGGTTTGTATTATCTATGTGAAGATGTCAAGTTCTTACTCTTCCCGCTCCTTGGAAAAATCACACATGCATTCTGTTCCATCTATTTCTTTATTTCCCCATGAATCATATATTTTTGACAATAGCGACAAAATTTTCTCAATTCTAATCGATTGGGTGTATTGTGTCGATTCTTTTGAGTAATATATCTAGAAAAGCCCGGCGATTCTTTATTGACACCCTTTCGAACACAACTGATACATTCCAAAATCACTATAATTCTGATATCTTTACCCTTGGCCATGGACCTCCTTTTCATTTTGGATCGACTTCACTTTTTAACTCTCCTCATTTTTGTTTTTGATCCGAACCAAAAACAAAATAAAATAAAAAATATATATTTACTAACTAGAGATGGAATTTAAAAATATTATTATTATTAGAAGTCGAATGACTTCGAAGTACTATAATCTAAAACAATAAAGAAAGAGAGTCATATTCATTAATAGAAGTTCATTAATATTAATATAAGAATATTAAATATAGTAATAATTAAGTAATACAATTTTTTCTAACTAGGAATTATTCCTTTCCTATCCTAATTCCTAATCCACATTTCTATTTCTTTTATCCCAAATTATATCGTAGATTCACTGTATTTTGACTGAGGTTCGATACACTTTTTTTTCCTATCCTAAAGAAAAGGGGATCTAAATTGAAGCCATGTTACGTGGAATGGTATCTCAAATCTTCTTCATTTCTTCACATATCAATACAAGACAAGAATTCAATTAGAATTAAAAAAAGGGGAATGACAAGGCATCTGGAAATAAACGATTAATTTCTATCAATAGACCCGCTAAAGACCCAAACCATAGAGTGGTTAGCACAGGTGCCGTGGAGAGATATGTTTTTATATCTCGCATTTTAAATCCTCCTTCTTCTTTGATATTTATTTATTTTAAATTTTTTTCTTTATTATTAATCATTATATTATTATTATATTATATTTATATATTATATTATATTTATATTATATATTTATTATTATATAATTATATATTATATATTATATTATTATTATATATTTATATTATTATATATTATATATTTATATTATATATATGTTATATGTTAATAATATATATGTTATGTTATATATTATATATTGTTGATATGTTAATAATATATATGTTTATGTTATATTAGTTAGATATTAGTTATATTAAGTTAATTACGTTATAGTAAATATTATTATAATTCTAATTTAATATTAAATATTATAATATTAATTTATAATATTAATATAATAATAATATATTTTTAGATTTTAAATATTTTAATTATTTAATTTTCATATTAATTATTTATAATTATTTTTTTATTTTATTTTAATATTTTAATTTTCATATTTATTTTTGAATATATAATTTATATAATATATATTTATATAATATATAATAATATATAATAATATATAATAATATATAATTAGAATAATTAGAAATTAATATAATTATAAATAATAAAAAATAAAAAAATTAGATTAAACATATGATTATATGAAACTAAAAAAAAAAAAAATGACAAGAACATTATACCTAATTCTACCTAATATATATATTATATAGGTAGTAAAGGTAGTAAGGTAGAGGAAAAATAGGTTAAAAACGAACGATGTAGAAAACAAGACATGGATTTTGTACAATGACACTGTACAACAATCTTAAAAAGGGATGTAGCGCAGCTTGGTAGCGCGTTTGTTTTGGGTACAAAATGTCGCGGGTTCAAATCCTGCCATCCCTACTATTCTTTCTCCTATGGACAGTTACAAGAGATTCATTGAGTAAGATCGGGTAAAATTGGACATAATTTTTGCATACTATATGTACACAAGACCCCCCCAAGGGTCAAAAAATATTTTCTTTACAATCGAATCTAATCTTATGGGATATAAGAAAACGCTCTTAGTTCAGTTCGGTAGAACGCGGGTCTCCAAAACCCGATGTCGTAGGTTCAAATCCTACAGAGCGTGATTCCGTTTATGTTATGTCGAATTATAATGAAATAACTTCACAAAACTAAAACAAAGTTTAATTGCAACTTTAATTTGACCTCCTCCTTGTAGGAGGTCAAATTAAAAAAATAAAAGTTACTCAATCAAAGGTCCAACTGATCACCGCGTCTGTATTGTAAATATGCAGTTACAAATAATCCTGTTAAAGTAATAGGAATTAGACCTAAGACGATTCCAAATAGGAAAACTTCAATCATTTCAATTTGTTTTAGGGAATAAAAAGAGAGGTAAGATCTATCCCTAAATATTAATCTTAATTATCCGTGAATCTCAATGACCAGGAATTGGCAATTGACGCGGAAAGGAACCATAGAATACCGGAAATGAAATATGAATATTCAGGGGGCTTTTTTTTTTTAATTGTTTATTTAATTTCATTCATTTCAGATAAGTCGTATCTTGTTCAAACCAATAAATAGAGTTGCAGTTATAGTTGAAGCAGCCACTAAAAAACCGAAATAACTAGTTAGAATAAGCATGAAAGAGCTAAATTAGATATGTTCTTTTATTACATATGTGAACAAA